CCAAAAAAGACTAATACACCGAAAACTACACTTAGATTTATTGGATTTGTTGCTAAAATATCGGTATTAAATCCGAAACTCCCGGCGGATGGCCAGTGACCCAAGTAAACGAAAGAATCGGTTAAATTTTTCATATAATTTCCTCTTCTAGCTAAACTATAAAAAAAGAACTCTGTCCTTTTTTTTTATTCTTTTTATTGAAAATAAAAAGAAATTTGAATTTAATAATTTAATTTACCTATTTGGATATTTGTAAACAGAATAAAAAACCTATTCTATTTACAAACGTATTTTCCAAAATTTTTAATTTTCAATAATAATAATGAGACTTATTAGAATTAAGCTAGAATTTGAGACCAAGTTTTCTGTCAAGTTCAAAAAACCTCCCTTTTTCGCAACACTCCTTAAAAAAAAGTTTCTATTAAACTAAACGAATAAGGGGAAGGAAGAAAACGAATCGATGTGCTAATTCCCCATCCTCAAATTAGTCCTTCCCAAGGATTGTTGTCTCAATTAATAATTGTAGGAGTTAAATCTTGATAGAATTAAAAAAACTACAAAAAAAAATACAGAATTTTGTGATTTCTGGGATTAAACAAAAGGATTCGCAAATAAAAGCGCTAATGCTACAACCAGGCCATAAATTGTTAAAGCTTCCATAAAAGCCAAACTAAGCAATAAAGTACCTCGGATTTTTCCTTCTGCCTCAGGTTGTCTCGCGATACCTTCGACAGCTTGACCTGCAGCTGTACCTTGACCAACTCCAGGTCCAATAGAAGCAAGCCCAACAGCCAACCCAGCAGCAATAACCGAAGCAGCAGAAACCAGTGGATTCATGATAAGTTCCTCACACCAAAATAAAGAAATAGTTAATGATACAATCATCCAATGACTTAGGACGGAATTCTAATTAAGTAATCGCTAAGATTCATCCAGCCAAAATAACCAAAAACTCGAATTGAAATAATACAATTAGTGAATCATAAGAATTACTTTGATAGTAGATCCTATCCACGGGATTTTTTTAAATCCATAATATATATACGACTTTTTTATGCCATTTATTTTTTGTGAACCCTTCTTTGAATTCTTCGTTCTTTTTTTTATCGTTTTTTCAGCCAATTCACAGATAAAAAGGAAGAACTTCTAAGCAAATCCCTATCTCAATAGAAATTCACAAAAGCAGTAGAGCAGAGAGCAGATTCAACTTATATAGATCTTTAACTCATATATACCTAGGCAATATCAAATATCACATATACAAGTTTTTCTTACATAACGTAAACTAACTATTCTATAATTGGACTAACCTAAAAAAGAATATAAAAAAATCATTAATGATGACCTTCCATAGATTCACCTATATAAGCCGCAGCTAAAGTGGCAAAAATGAGAGCTTGAATCCCGCTTGTAAATAATCCAAGGAACATGACAGGTATAGGAACCACTAAAGGTACTAAAGAAACAAGAACAACAACGACTAATTCATCGGCTAATATATTTCCGAAAAGTCGAAAACTAAGTGATAGGGGTTTTGTAAAATCTTCTAAGATGTTAATGGGTAAAAGAATTGGGGTTGGTTGAATGTATTTACTGAAATACCCTAATCCTTTTTTGCTAAGCCCCGCATAAAAATAGGCTGCTGATGTGAGTAAAGCTAAAGCAACCGTCGTATTTATATCATTCGTTGGTGCTGCTAACTCCCCTTGAGGTAACTGGATAATTTTCCACGGTAAAAGGGCTCCTGACCAGTTAGAAACAAAAATAAATAAAAACAGGGTTCCAATAAAGGGAACCCATGGACCATATTCTTCTCCAATCTGGGTTTTACTCACGTCTCGAATGAATTCAAGGACAAATTCAAAGAAATTTTGACCGTCAGTTGGAATGGTTTGTGGATTGCGAATCGCTAGAACTGCGGAACCTAATAAGATAGCAATTACAACCCAAGAAGTAATAAGGACTTGGGCATGGACCTGGAAACCTCCTATTTGCCAATAGAAATGTTGGCCTACTTCTACACCAGATATCTCATATAACCCTTCTTTTATTAGTGTGTTGATGGAACATGATAAAACATTCATATTGCCCTCTGACAGAAATAAGAACTTTAAATTATTTTGATTCAAGATCCCCCCCTTTTTTACTTATTTACTTTAATTTGATATTTTAGTTTTGGATCCCAACTAAACAAATCACACAATATCCCCAGTTTTTTCTCTCTTTTTCTTTTGTACAATTAAGGAGTAGTAACCGATTTTTGAAATCGAAATACAGGGAGCCCCTCCCTCAAAAAAAATTGATTTATTTATCTTATTATTAATCAAGAATTTTGTATATAGCTAGAACGCCCCTCACAAATTGCGAATACTAATTTGTTAAGAATGAATCGAATTGAAGCTATAGCGTCATCATTTGCTGGAATAGAAATATCCGCGAGATCGGGATTACAATTTGTATCGATTAAAGAAATGGTTGGAATTCCCAAAGTGATACATTCTCTAAGAGCCGTATATTCTTCTTGCTGATCGAGGATTATTACAATATCAGGCAATCCCGTCATATATTTAATCCCGCCTAGATATGTTTCCAAGCGAGACAATTGTCTCTTCAACACAGCTGCATCCCTTTTCGGAAGACGGTTGAATCCCTCTGTCTTTTGTTCAGTTCTCAAGTCCCTAAACTTATGAAGTCTTTTTTCTGTAGTGGACCAATTTGTTAACATGCCGCCGAGCCACTTTTTATTAACATAATGACACCGAGCCCGTATTGCAGCCCGCGCCACTAAATCAGCTGCTTTATTTTTTGTCCCAACAATTAAGAATTGTTTTCCCCTACTTGCTGCATCAAAAACTAAATCACAAGCTTCTGATAAAAAACGAGCAGTTCTAGTCAGATTTATAATATGAATACCTTTACGCTTTGCAGAAATATAAGGTGCCATTCTAGGATTCCATTTCCTCGTACCATGTCCAAAATGAACTCCTGCTCTCATCATCTCTTCCAAATCGATGTTCCAATATCTTTTTGTCATTTTTTTTTTCACACTTAAAAAGGGGAGCACCCCAAACTAAAATAAAATTTTGTTCCGATGGAACCTTCTCTGGGCCGTTTATGCATGAACCAAGCCATTATTTTGTATTCATTATTATCTTTATTAGTGTTAACAAATTACCAAAGCAAATGACTACAGCAAACAACAAAAAATAAAATTCAAAATAGTCCGCTATTAGAAATCATTAAATCCTAGAAAAGTCAGATTTGGAAATAGAAGATTCACAAAATTCCCTGTGGTAGAATAAAATATCTCTCATATCTCCCTCGAATAAAGCTAAATTCTTTGTTTTTTTTTCCAAAAGAATGTTGGTATGTTGCCGTGAACAATGCACCAATCCTTTGTTGAACCCGGTCCCGGCGGGGATAACCCCCCCTAGAACAACATTTTCTTTCAGGCCTTTCAACCAATCGATACGACCCCGAAGAGCAGCTTTTGCTAAAACTCGAGCAGTTTCTTGAAAACTTGCTTCGGATATAAAACTTTGAGTATTCAAAGATGCTCGAGTTATTCCTAATAAAACGGCTCGATAACAGATTGCTTCTTCTAAAGCACGCCCCGTTCGTTCTGCTCGTAACAATCCAATAAGTTCTCCAGGTAAAAAAACATTAGACATTCCCTCTTCGGAAACCAAAACTTTTGATGTTATTTGACGTACAATAATTTCGATATGCCTATTATGAATCTGCACCCCTTGGGATCGATAAACCTTTTGAATCTTATTAACCAAAGAAATACGACTTTGCACTATAGTTAGCTCAGCACCAATCAAAAATCCCCAAGGAATTCCAAGAATTCTTGTTATACACTTGTTCCAACCCTTAATCCGCTTTTCTAAGTTCAGCGATATTGAATCAATCGAGCGGACTTCTAACACTTGTTCTACTTTTGGAAGACCTTGTGTTATATCACCGGATCTCGATTTTTCATATATAAATGTAACTAATGTATCCCCTTCATAAAGAATTTCTCTGTAATGCCCATGAACTTTTGCTCCCGGAGTAGCCAAATAGGGCTTAGCGGATCTTATTACTACAGAATCCCTTTGAACAATTAAAACTTGACCCGATTTTAGGTGCGGTTCTTTTTTGGCTATACATACATTTTCACAAAAAAATTGTCCAAGACTAATTATTGTGGACGTTTCCTCACAATAATTATGATGATAATTTTGATGAAGAAAATACCAATTCAATTTGAATGGATTCAAAACAACGTTACTGTATGGGTCGAGATTAAAAATTCTTCCGTTTTCATCGATTAAATAAGAGTTAATTACTTGAAAAATATATTTGAAGTTATCAAGTTGCAAATATTTAATTAAAGAGATCTGATTATACGTTAGTAAAGGCAAAAACGAATAAAAATTGGAAATTTGGGTGGCTGTTCCTAAGGGGCCCGACGAATTTTTAATTGTAATTAGAGTATTTTTTTTTATTGATTGGTTTATCACATTGTGATATTTTACATGATTAAAAGGACCCATTCTAAAACAATTAGATGATGATAAAATTAACAAAGATTGGGATTCCTTATTTCGATTTAAGAACATACGAATAGTTCCGCGATTTTGTCTAAGTGATTGTTGAAGAATGCCAGCCTTGGGAGAAATAGGATAAAACGGATTCATGTGATCTGCAGAGATAAATCCCGAATCTGGCGAATTTTTCCTTTTTCTTATATATGAAATATGGGATTTCACTAAGCCAATTCTTATGAAATCTCGAATCAAACCCTTTGTACTTACTTCAACAAAGAAAGCACGGACCGCCTCGAGGGCAGAATTTTTGTTGTCTTGGTCCCAATTCAAGACTAAACAAGTTCGAACTAATTGAATACTTGTGTCAGCAATTCCTCGAGTTGGTTTGCCATTTCCATAAAGAATATAGTTGAAAACTCGAAGTTGAATATTATCCTTTTCTCGAAAGAGATCTTGTGGGAAGAGTGTTGCCAAATTTATACTGTCCGCTATCTCATAGGTGGCTACGGGCCGCACCAAAACAAAAAACTTTTTCTTGGTTGGTGTGATCCGTTGGACATAAATCCAATTTTTAAATTTTTTTGATTCCTTCGAGTTTGTTTTTCCTCTTCCTGGCGGTATCAAGATGCCACTGTGTCGGGATATTTTATCTGTCTTGTCCGGAAAATGGATATCCCCCGAAAATATTTTGAGTTCAACCCTTTTTTTTTTTCTCTCCACTCGGATCAACCCGCCGACTTGGCTTCTTATATTTAAAGTGAGTCGTGTATCGACTCCAATGATACTATAGTTCTGTACCATTATGGCAGAGGATTCGGGTAAAATATGCACTTCCTCAGGAATGAAAAAAAAGCGATCTACTTTCATTTCGTATTTTGTCTTAAATTTTTGGACTCCTCGATACTCAATCATATCCTCTTTTTGGATGATTGAATCCGCCTTTAGAGCCCCATATTTAAGAATTCCGGAACTCTTTCTTCGGTATCTAGGATCATCAAAAAAAGCAAAAATACTATTTCTACGGAAAATACCATTTATGGGTATTTCAACCGAGATACCTGAATGCGGTATGAATTCTTTCTCTTGCTCTTGAATCGATTGGAATGGAATGAGAAATCGATTTCTTCGCCTTTTTGCTAATAAATCTGAGTTCTCCTGAAAAATAGCAGAATAGATGAAATTATAATGACTAGTACCTAAGTTTCCATTCAATTCTGAATAATAGGAAATCCCTAATTTTTTTTTATCAGCAAAATCCGAACTAAAAAATTTTTGGCTCGTTTGATCATTATTCACTGAGAGGCTAGAAATAGATTTTCTTTCGGCGGAAAGAAAGGGTATGTTCATTTGATCTTGATCTTTATGGATCGAAAAAAGAATTAGACTAGATCCACATGAACCTCCTGATAATATCCATAAATGACTTGTTTTTGGTAAGAGGTGGACATTACTATATGTAAATTCGGGTGCATGGGACACATCAGTACTCCAGTGCATTTCGCCCTCTGAGTCAGAATAAATATATTTTCTAACCCTCTCTTTAAAATGAAAAGTGTATGTTCCCTCGCGAATCTCAGCAATAACTTGTTCTGATTCCACATATTGATCATTTTGAACTAAAAGAAAACTTTTTGGTGGAATAGTCACGCTATGTATAATATCTTCGCTCTCAATAATTACAGACAAGTCTATATAACATAGAAAGGCAGGATGCCCGTGCCGTGTACGTGTAGGATGAACCAAATCCTCATTGAATTTGATTTTTCCATTATAAGGGGCGCGTACATGTTCGGCAGTACCTCCTGTAAATACCCCGCCGGTATGAAAAGTTCTTAATGTTAGTTGAGTCCCCGGTTCGCCGATCGATTGACCCGCGATAATACCTACAGCTTCCCCCAATTCAACTAGGTCACCATGAGTGGGACTCCGACCATAACATAATCGACAGATCCAAGATGTACTCCGACAAGTAAAGGGAGTTCGAATAGATATTGATTGTGTTCCAAAGGTTATTAATCGATTGACAAGTCCAATCCCAAGATCTTGATTTCGAAAGGCGACACATCGGGAACCTATATATATATCGTCTGCTAAGACACGACCAATTAATGTTTGGATAAAAATTCTTTCTGACATCATCCGATTTTTATTTCGAGGACTCACAGAAATCCCTCGGATAGTGCCACAATCCGTTCTACGTACAACAATATGTTGAACTACTTCAACAAGTCGACGCGTAAGATATCCAGCATCTGATGTGCGTACAGCAGTATCTACAACTCCTTTACGGGCTCCATAGCAAGAAATAATATATTCTGTTAAAGACAGTCCTTCGCGTAAATTGCTTTGAATAGGTAAATCAATCATTTGTCCTTGGGGATCCGACATTAATCCTCTCATACCTACTAATTGATGTACTTGAGATGCATTTCCCCTAGCTCCCGAAAAAGACATCATATGGACTGGATTGAAGGGGTCCGTCATCCTAAAATTAGGATTCATTTCTTGTCGTAAATATTCACTTGTAGCATACCATATCTCAATAGATTGGCGTAATTTTTCTACCGCATGTACATTCCCATAATGATGGTGTTTTTCCAAAATCCAACTTTGTTGTTCAGCATCTTGGACAAGCCAGCCCTTAGAAGGTATCGTTAAAAGATCATCAATTCCTAATGAAATGGATGTAGCAGTAGCTTGCTGGAAACCCAGAGTCTTTACTTGATCTAGGATGTGTGATGTATATGCCATCCCGAAGTGATCTATTAATCGGCTAATAAGTCGTTTAATAGCAGTTCCATCTATCACTTTATTGTGAAATACCAGATTGGCCCGTTCCGCCATAAGTACCTCCATATTCTGCTGAATGGGATTCGACAATGAGTTTGAGTCAATGATTGCAAAACTTCCTTTTCTCTATCTTTATTTGCGTAGAATTTTAGGTGAGGAACTTTGGTCCGAGTTG